TTTTTTAATGAGAATTTTACACACACAATATAAGAAAATCCTTATTTTCATTTCGAATTGAAATTAAGAAATTTCAATTACTTTACTTTTACTTAATAATCTTAGCAATTAGCAATTGCTAAGATATGCTTTGCTTACTCTGAATAGAAAATAAACTATTCAATAAATTTTTGCATTTTTCCATTTTTTCATTGAATGACTATTCATCTATTGTTATTGTATTTTCATGTAAATAGAGGCCAGAAGCTCTATGGAAAAATCGTGGTTCAATTTGCTGTTTTCTAAGGGAGAATTGGAATACAGAGGCGAGCTAAGTAAAGGAATGGATCCTTTTGATTTTGCTCCTATTGAAGAGACTACTATAAGTAAAGACCGGTTTATATATGATATGGATAAAAACTTTTATGCTTGGGGTGAGCGTTCTAGTTATTACAATAATGTTGATCTTTTAGTTAGCTCCAAGGACATTCGGAATTTCATATCGGATGAGACCTTTTTTGTTCGGGATAGTAATAAGAATCGTTATTCTATATATTTTGATAGAAAAAAGAAAAAATTTGAGATTAACAATGATTTGAGTGACCTAGAATTTTTTTTTTATAGTTATTGTAGTTCTAGTTATCTGAATAATAGATCTAAAAGTGACAACGATCCGCACTATGATCCTTACATTAAGGATACTAAATATAAGTGTAATAATCACATTAATAGTTGCATTGACTCTTATTTTCGTTCTCACATCTGTATTAATAGTCACTTTTTAAGCAATAGTAATAATTCCAATGAAAGTTACATTTATAATTTCATTTGTAGTGAAAGTGGAAAGATTCGTGAAAGCAAAAATGACAAAATAAGAACTAATAGGCATCGTAGTAATTTAATGAGTTCTAAGAATTTAGATATAACTAAAAACAACACTCAATTGTGGATTCAATGCGACAATTGTTATGGATTAATGTATAAGAAAGCCGAAATGAATGTTTGTGAAGACTGTGGACATTATTTGAAAATGACTAGTTCAGAGAGAATCGAGCTTTCGATTGATCCCGGTACTTGGAATCCTATGGATGAAGACATGGTCTCTGCGGATCCCATTAAATTTCATTCGAAGGAGGAACCTTATAAAAATCGTATTAACTCTTTTCAAAAAAAGACAGGATTGACTGACGCTGTTCAAACAGGTACAGGTCAACTAAATGGTATTCCGGTAGCCCTTGGGGTTATGGATTTTCAGTTTATGGGGGGTAGTATGGGATCCGTAGTAGGCGAAAAAATCACTCGTTTGATCGAGTATGCTACCAATCAACACTTACCTCTTATTTTAGTGTGTTCTTCCGGAGGAGCACGAATGCAAGAAGGAAGTTTAAGTTTGATGCAAATGGCTAAAATTTCTTCCGTTTTATGTGATTATCAATCAAGTAAAAAGTTATTCTATATATCAATTCTTACATCTCCTACTACCGGTGGGGTGACAGCTAGTTTTGGTATGTTGGGGGATATCATTATTGCCGAACCTTATGCCTATATTGCATTTGCGGGTAAAAGAGTAATTGAACAAACATTGAAAAAAGCCGTGCCTGAAGGTTCACAAGCGGCTGAATCTTTATTACGGAAGGGCTTATTGGATGCAATTGTACCGCGTAATACTTTAAAAGGTGTTGTGAGTGAGCTATGTCAGCTCCATGCTTTTTTTCCTTTGAACAAAAATTCACTCAAATAGAACAGTTAGTTTATCAGAATTAAACGAAAACCCTTAAAAATTCATTTGTCTTTCAAATAATTTTTTTTATCGATATTCTTGTTTACTACTCAGTAAACCTCTATCAACAAGATAAAAAGTGAATTTTTGGTTTCGAGAAGTTCAAATTAGACTAGACAAATAAAACAAAGTTCATTTCCCTCTCTTGCTTGCATATGTATAGATAATTCAAATAGAGATATATACAGATCTCTAAAGAGTCTTCCATCTTTTTGCATTTCCCGAAAATTCCCTGTTGTTGGATCAGATTCCAATCAATTTTGTATAAATTTGTAATGGAATAAAATTTTTTCTTTATTAATGACTATTAGAAGACAAAAAGAAAAAAAAAGAATAATAAATCTAATAAGGAGATTATGATACATCTATTTTCTTTTGAAAGATTAATAAAGTTAGTTTGGCGTTTCTTGTACCGATTTTTTTATTCTATTTCTATTAAGTTCTATTCTATAATATTTCTATTAGGTTGTATATTATATATTTACTTAAAGATACTTAGTATAATTATATAATATATATAATAGAAATAATAAAAATACAAGATATTCTCAGATATCTTTAGAATTCAGAATATAACAATAACAGGTACAAATATTAAATTGAGGTACCCATTTTATGACAACTTTCAATAACTTACCCTCTATTTTTGTGCCTTTAGTAGGCCTAGTCTTTCCGGCACTTGCAATGGCTTCTTTATTTCTTCATATTCAAAAAAATAAAATTTTTTAGATCGGATCGGATGAGACCTAATCGTATCACTCCTTTTTTTTATTTAAAACACTTCTATTTGATAAGACCCATTTGCTAGAATATTGTATAACACATAGATTCCTACAAACATAACTAAACATAACTAAAAAAAAGCTCTTATGCATGTATAAACGTATTATATAGGTAAATGAATTTGTGCTCTTTTGAAAAAAGGATCGGCGTCGGGCCGATGTATGAAATTTAAGTCAATGTATTTATTTGTATGTATATAGTTATAGGGGATCATATAAAGGAAAGAGATATTATTATTTTAGATATAACCAATTCTATCAATTACTCCTAAGGTAACGGTTCACAACAAAATAGTTGATGAGAGTTACTTTGAAACCAAAAAAAGGAAAGTCATATTTTCTCAATTCCAAAAAATTGTATAACTGGATCTAATATATATGAGTTGGCGATCAGAATCTATATGGATAGAATTTATAACGGGGTCTCGAAAAACAAGTAATTTCTGCTGGGCCTTTATCCTATTTTTAGGTTCATTAGGATTCTTATTGGTTGGAACTTCGAGTTATCTTGGTAGAAATTTTATATCGTTATTTGCGTCTCAGCAAATCATTTTTTTTCCACAAGGGATTGTGATGTCTTTCTATGGGATCGCAGGTCTCTTTATTAGTTGTTATTTGTGGTGCACTATTTTCTGGAATGTGGGTAGTGGTTATGATCTTTTCGACCGAAAAGAAGGAATAGTGCGTATTTTTCGTTGGGGATTTCCTGGAAAAAGTCGTCGCATCTTTTTACGATTCCTTATGAAAGATATTCAGTCCATCAGAATAGAAGTTAAAGAGGGTGTTTCTACCCGGCGTGTCCTTTATATGGAAATTCGAGGTCAAGGGGCTATTCCTTTAATTCGGGCTGATGAGAATTTTACTACACGAGAAATTGAGCAAAAAGCTGCTGAATTGGCTTACTTCTTGCGTGTACCAATTGAAGTATTTTGAAATCAATTCATTTTAAAAGACTAAATGCTTTGGCAGTAGTAAGAAAAAACTAAAGAATTTCTTTCTTTTTTTTTCAATTGAACATTCAACTATTCTTTTATGCTCGTTTTTTTGATATATTTGATAGAAAAGAAGGGGGGTTTCTTCGTCTCGAAAATAGAATAATATTTTTTATTTGAAAAAGTTCTTTTAGTATTGATCAAAAAAAGGGGGAATACCATCCTGGAAATCCCTTTTTTTCTTGATTCAATGTATTCTGAGTCTATTTCTGTATTCTTTCTAGATTCCAAGCAAAGACTAAGTCTTGAATCAAAAGAAAAAGAGAAAATGGATTAGGATTAGATTAAGAGGCTCAATACATTCTATTCGAATTCGAATAGAAACTCATGCTCGATAGAAATATTCGATCTAATAGAATCAATAAATGCGGTAGGTTCATTAACAATTCACAGATTCAAAATGGCAAAAAAGAAAGCATTGGTTCCTTTTTTTTATTTTACATCTATAGTCTTTTTACCCTCGTTGATCTCTCTATGCTGTAATAAAAGTTTGAAAACTTGGATTACTAATTGGTGGAATACTAGACAATGCGAAACTTTTTTGAATGATATTCAAGAAAAAAGTGTTCTAGAAAAATTCATACAATTAGAGGAACTATTCCAGCTGGATGAAATGATAAAGGAATACCCAGAAACCGATTTACACCAATTTCGTCTAGGAATCCACAAAGAAACAATCCAATTCATCAAGATACACAATGAGTATCGTATCCATACAATCTTGCACTTCTCGACAAATCTAATATCTTTCGTTATTCTAAGTGGTTATTCCTTTTTGGGTAAGGAAAAGCTTTTTATTCTGAATTCTTGGGTTCAAGAATTCCTATATAATTTAAGTGATACAATTAAAGCTTTTTCGATTCTTTTATTAACTGATTTATGTATCGGATTCCATTCGCCTCACGGTTGGGAACTAATGATTGGTTATATTTACAAAGATTTTGGGTTTGCTCATTATGAACAAATTTTATCTGGTCTAGTTTCTACCTTTCCAGTCATTCTTGATACAATTTTTAAATATTGGATCTTTCGTTATTTAAATCGTGTATCTCCGTCACTTGTAGTGATTTATCATGCAATAAATGACTAAAAAATGATTCACCGATCCAATTCTAATCTTTTTTATACATCATAACCAAATCAAAGTCGTATTTACTTTACTCTTTTTACCCATTAAGGGATTCCTTGTATATTTCAACAAAAAATTGGTATTTTTTCAGTAAATGTAAATAGCAGAATTATGGCTAGGGAAGTATATTATCGACCTACCTAACTTTATTGTAGAAATTTTCGGGATAAATGATTGGACCATGCAAACTAGAAATACCTTTTCTTGGATAAGGGAAGAGATTACTCGCTCCATATCTGTCTTACTCATGATATATATAATAACTTGGGCATCCATTTCAAGTGCATATCCGATTTTTGCCCAGCAGAATTATGAAAATCCACGAGAGGCAACCGGGC